GTGTCAAAGAGCTTTTGAGGACCTAAAGCAGGCATTGATTGATGACCCCGTATTGCAGTTGCCAGATCACACTAAGCCATTTGAAGTACACACCGATGCGTCAGACTATGCCATAGGCGGTGTGCTAGTATAATAAGGTAACCCAGTAGCATATGAGAGCCGAAAGCTCAATGAGACCGAAAGGCGTGGTCCAAGAGAAGGCAATAGTGCACTACTTGAGAACGCGGAGGCGGGTCACGATTTGTGGTCAAGACGGATAATGTGGCGACGAGTGACTTCCTGGCCCAGAAAAAACTCGCGCCAAAACAGGGACGATGGCAAGCAAGACAAACTTGCCAAGTTTGATTGATATGGTGCTAGAGTATAAGCTTGGACGGACCAACCAGGTCGCGGATGCCTTAAGTAGGAAGACAGAGCTGGCGGCATTTAAGAGTGAGGCAGTGGCAGCCACCAGCAGGGTCACGAGTACCCTACCGCGTCGTATTCGAGATGGGCTAGGGACCCGCGAGAAGCCCTTTGCACCAAGCTAAGGAATGCAAAACTCGGCTTGGATCAAGGATGGGCTCTTGGTCACAAAAGGGAATCTACTCTTTTTTCTTCCAAAACCTTTCTTTTTTCGGTATGCCGCTCCGCGAGCAAGGAGTGCCGCGCACGAGCGGAGCGAAAACAAAGCAGGAGAAATCCTTTGATTGCGTATTGAATATAGATCCATGTCTTTCTTGTTCCACTAGCTAGGACCAAATTCTCACATGTCCGTTTCGTTATTACAACCTTATTTTTTGATGTCAAAGACCAGAAGCTACGCGCAAATTATCATTGGATCTCGGGTGTTCTTAACAGCGATGGCTATTCATTTAAGTCTTCGGGTAGCACCACTAGATCTTCAACAAGGTGGAAATTCTCGTATTCCGTATGTACATGTTCCTGCGGCTCGGATGAGTATTCTTGTTTATATCGCTACGGCTATAAACACTTTCCTTTTCCTATTAACAAAACATCCCCTTTTTCTTCGCTCTTCCGGAACCGGTACAGAAATTGGTGCTTTTTTTACGTTGTTAACCTTAGTTACTGGGGGGTTTCGGGGAAGACCTATGTGGGGCACCTTTTGGGTGTGGGATGCTCGTTTAACCTCTGTATTCATCTCGTTCCTTATTTACCTGGGTGCACTGCGTTTTCAAAAGCTTCCTGTCGAACCGGCTTCTATTTCAATCCGTGCTGGACCGATCGATATACCAATAATCAAGTCTTCAGTCAATTGGTGGAATACATCGCATCAACCTGGGAGCATTAGCCGATCTGGTACATCAATACATGTTCCTATGCCCATTCCAATCTTGTCTAACTTTGCTAACTCCCCCTTCTCAACCCGTATCTTGTTTGTTCTGGAAACACGTCTTCCTATTCCATCTTTTCTCGAATCTCCTTTAACGGAAGAAATAGAAGCTCGAGAAGGAATACCAAAACCTAGTTCACTCGCCGAGTCTTTGTGCATCCATGGCTGAATGGTTAAAGCGCCCAGCCGGGGCGAAAATTCGTAGGTTCGATTCCTGCTGAATGCACTTGGAACGTTCAGTTCAATCGCTGCTCACGGAATTTAAACATATAGCTCACCCTTATAGCTTATGGGGCACTTCACTCGCTCAACACTCGTTCAAAACATCCACTCGTTCTTCAGGAAAGAAAAGGGATAGATGACTGAAAATCCCGCTTAGAGATCGCAACAATAGTCAGAGTAGGAGTTCCCATCCATCATTTCCCCCGTTTTACCTTCAAATTACGGTTGATCCGTCGGATTGAAACCTCCATTAGATTCGGCAACTAAGGACGAGATTACCATAGGCTTTTATGTCCCTAATGTTCTCCTTTAATAAGGTCGCCTTGACCGGGCTGGGCTCTTCACCGTATAACCTTTACCCGAAAAACTGGAGCACAGCTATACTTTCATCGCTTTCACTAGAACCAGAGTCATAGGGGCACTTTTTTGTTTTGCCTTCCTTAAGTCCAGGAGGAAGGACTCCCTATGTTTTTTCGTGGAGCGCAGAATTTGCCTTAATCGGCGAGAGTATATACAATCTATGTCACTGGCAAGAGCATGATTGAGGGCTTTATACTGTAGTCTGTAACTCTTCAATTGGTTATTGGCTCTACCCCTAGCCCCTTCATATTCCGCATCCTGCTGCTTCTTTGCTTGCTTTTCTCGATCAAGCATTCCTGTGCTTAGCAAAGAGGTAGTAGCATTTTTTTTGACAATAATGAAATTTTCCGGATAAGCCGGCACAGCTCTTGCTTGCTGTCTGTATGTGATAGGGTCTGGTCAACTGCCCGGCCACCTCTTTAGCTCATCTCTTGTCAACGCTAGCACTTTTTAATAAATGATGCCATTCCCGACTCGCGAAGTGAAGCTCAATTTCTATTCATTACTTCAGCGCTAAGATGTAGAACTGGATCGTATATGGGATCAAGAGATCTTCAATCTGGAATTCTCTTATATATATTATATTGTAACCCTTCTTAGTGAGAAATTATTCTACAGACTATGTAGGGGAATGCACGCACTATGGGGACTCCATAAAAGAAATTTTATTAGACTTAGGAAATGAAACTTCCATTCAACTATAGTCGAGAGGAAATAAGTCTCGGCGGGCACTAAAGGGGAAGCTTAGAGACGGAATTCAAATATAAGAATAGAGGAGTACGCGGGGGGTGAAGTAAAGATAACTCTAGCAATATAGACCGTTCCTTAGCACAAGCGCTAAGCGATAATAATACCTGCTTCCCATTCATTCTTTTATAAGGATGCTCTTCGGCTGGTCAATAGGGCGCGTCCCTTTCGCTTCTGTAATAGAGGCGCTGTAATGGGCGCGCTTGGCTAACGCATAAAAACCTTGGTCCGCTTTCATTGGTCTAGTCCGGTCATTGCTTATCTCTTTCTTCTCTATCGGGGAATTGGGGGAAAGAGTGCACCAATTAGGGGAGGTGAAAAGGCAAGAAATAGGGAAGTAGAGTAGTTGGCACACGCCGGTCAATCCAGTACGTACGTCGCTTTCGTTCTTTCCATTCAATATCCCATTACCGGTCGCATCTGTTCTATTCAGCCAAGCCAATCCCTTGCTGCTTGCTTCATCCCGCCCTGCCTGGTCATCGGTCGTACCCTATCTTGAATCTGGAATATTCTTTGTGTCGGCATCTGTCCCACTGGCTGTTGAAGGTGCTGGCTGATGAAAGACATCCCCAGAATGCCCCCCTCCGTGCCTATCTCACTTGTTTACAGCTCTTATTGGTCTTTTAGCGCTGCTTTCACATGATGCAATATCTAGGCCTCCTGGACCTGTTCTCTCGCCCAAGCCTCATAGCATTCATATTCCAAGCACTAAGTGTATTCCCTGCCTGCTCAGATGCGTCAATCCGCCTATACCCTTTTCCTCGCATAGAGAGCTGTAGGTAGGAGGGAACTAATACTTTAGATAAGGTTCATTGCTATTTGCTCTCCCGCTACGCTAGCACTTAAGAGACTCTCTTAGCCCAGAGTGAGGGATCACAATAAGGAGTAACCAAAGTAGGCAGTACCGCGGTACCAGTCCACGACTACCATTTCTGTAACTTAACTTCCCTGCCCCCTGTCCACTCAGTCTTCTTTTCGGACCTCAAGAGCATTGAGTAAAGGGGGGCACGGGGGCGGGAAGATCTACTCATTCAAAGGCGCTATTTAGCCCTCTATTTATTCTCGCAAGAAGAAGAGCTAGTGAAATGGGCCCTTTCTTCATGCCAGCGGGGGAAAGAAAAGAGGCCCGCTGCGAGAGGAGAGAGTGATTCAGCTGCTAACAAGCGCAGGTTTTTCATTAAATGAATGGTTATTCGGGAAACGTCTGTTGATGAGAAGGTCATACATAGTAAAAAAAGTAAACCTGGGGGCGGATTCAACCCGGGCTCCGTTCGAAGAGACGAATAAAGGTCCTTCTCCCCCACATGCTCCTTCCCATGAGCAACTCGGTTGGCTTCGTGAACGAGAGCGCTGATCACCCTCACGCGGGAAGATGAACATTGAAAGGACTGAAAGGGTAGCGACGAAATGTAGATGTTGATTTTTGAGGTCGCGTACTTTAGTTATAATGCCTTCTACACGGTAGAAGCTTATACTTTTCTTTGGTCCCGGCCGACCAAGCGTAACGACCACAGAAGGTACGGCCGGAGAATTTTTCTCCAAGTCAACAGCATGTCGGGCAGGTCAAAGGTGATCCTCCAATCCGGGGAGAATCGAGAGGTCATGATAACAGTTGACGAGTGAGGCGAGGGGCTTATTCCTCTCAATCGACGAGGGCTTGAGTCCCCTACGGCCAGTACAATGCGCTAGTAGCATCTTCTATAACGCTGGCATCTTCTATAAAGAAAGCTGTCCTGGGGGACTCCGTCTCGTCTTTAGGGACTATATTCATCGTAATTAAGCAATCGTTTCTTGCGTTATCAGTTTTTTGCGTATAATAATTGCTGAACGTACGGCTTGCGGTACCGCTTATGGTACTGCTTGCGGTACGGACTGCTCTTCCTGCTGTTAACAGCGCTTTCCTTTTCTCTTTTGGGGGGGTTTCAGGCCTAGCTTGACGCGGCAGTAGGGACTGCTTTTCTTTCCGTTGCGGGCTGGGATTGCTGTCATGCTTTTAGCTGAGTGCTTTCCGACCGTTTTCTTCCCGAAGTCAGACTACTACCGAGCTCCGCACCAGGGCTCAAACCATGCCTCAAGGAAACAATAGCCCCCACAACCCAAAGGCTTTCCGAGAGATCCGAGAGACATGGTTCAACTAATGGTGCGCTATCCTTCTCCCAAACATTTCTCAGCGAAACCAATGAGTACAACTTTTTAAACGGAAACTACGAACAAGATCTTAGAGCTGTCTCAATCATCCACAGCTCCGGGATTAATGTGCTGTTTTTTATGCTGGAGTCATGAATCGCCTCTTTGCACTTTTTTTTTAACCTTTTTTTCCGTGTTCCTCTTTTTAGTAGAAAGCGAAATGAGAATAATGAGAATCGTAGTAGTAGTTCCACGCCCCCTCTCGCCCCTTAAACCAACCAAAAAGGAGAAGGCGCTTTCCGAAAACGATCAAGGCAGGGATTTCCGGTAGTCATCTATCGCGACAATGGATCAACCCGATTTCCAAGCTAGAAGAAATTAACAAAAATTCAAACTTGGAAAGACAGATCTCGCTAAAAAAAGTGGAACTCCAACCATTATCCTTATGGAAACCGCTTGCCACCGGGATCGGCCAGTTGCCCTTTCATTTTGCTTCGGCAATAGATCAAAATAGAGGCAACAAAGCCACCCCCTGGATCGCGTTATTGGATTACGCCGCAAGACAAAGTAGTCGTACAAGGACACTCGGCTTATCAGAGGCAATGGCCTTCGCCTACGTCAAAGACAGCCGATTCGCCCTACTAACATGTCTTCTGCTGGGATTGGGTGTCTGGTGGTACCTTCTGCCGGAGCCCCTATTGGTTTAACCAACGGCTTGCTGCTCACCTGAGTGCGCTAGTGCAATTAAGGTAGTTTACTTGCTCGACCATAGGGAGAGGTAGCTTGCTTACTTAGTGCTTGCACTAAGGAAGCCGCACAATGCCAAATGAGGTCTCTGGGCTTCCCGTGTATTCATCCAAATTAGATCCATGATAAAGTTATGGACACGTCCACAAAACCGAAAGTCTTTCGATCCCATCAATGCCAATGGGTGTGCTTAAGAGCTGGTGGCAACCGAATACCTTTCACACCTAACCCGGGCTTTTGCCAACAACCTTTCTTTCAAAATCCACTTGGTGAACCTATCCAAAGTCCAGGAACAGCTACAAAGGCTTCAAGAGACAGTGGCTCGAAGCATTAAGAGGAAATAGAAAGATTCGTATGAAGAGGTCCTCAACCCTTAGATTTGGAAGGAATGAGAGGGCCGGGTAGCTGAACCTACATAGCGAAAAGGGGGATCCCCTTAGGGCAAGCACTAAGCAAGTAAACTACCTTATTCGCGAGAATTTCCTCCCTCCGGTGCTGTCTCCTCACTAAGCGCTCTTCTTGTCGTTTCAACCTTTCCTTCATATCTAATTTGGCCTGAAGTCTTTCTTTAGCTTGATCAGATAATGGTGCTCCACTTTTGGACATAGAGTTTGATATCACCCAATTCTTCGTTTACTAACGTAGAACTCATACTACGCCAGTAGGGGCTAATCAAAGTAAAGAGAGTCCAATCTCTGAAATAGAGCTTGGTCTCTCCATAGTAGTATAGTATACTAAGGCGTAGGTTATGACTTGATCCAATAGAGTCAGAACACCTTTATATCTAAAAGAAATGGTGCTCAATGAAACGATCCAGATTCCGCACTATGCTGTGGGTTGGGGAGAGAGCTGCTCTGCGAAGCTGGGCGTTCAGTGTTCTTATGGAGGAACCATACTAGAAAGAGAATAGAAAAGGCCTTCACTTCAAAAAAGAGCGGGGGAGTGATGGGCAACCTTAGTCTATATGTTGCTCGTGAGCCGCCAAGTACAAGTCTCGCAACAGTACTGGCGCAAAAGGATCGGTCCTTCACTTGCCGATCGTTCGCGAGTCGAACTCGCTCTCTTGCCACGCCTTTCACTCACTCGCTTGAGTCGGGCTCAATCACTCTTTTTGTTTGGAGGATCATTCGTTCTTCACTCTCTTTATATTACCCGCGGGGAGCGCAGCAACCAAGGTGCATATTATCATATAGAAACAAGCGAACCGTAGCGATTCGTACTACCGGAAAAGTTTCGCTAACCGGCAGGCAATAGAGTCCGCCGATATGCGCAAGCAAGCGTAGCGAATCACATAGATAAGCCCCTACCTGCCAGCGCGCGTATAGATAGGGCGAGCGAAGCGCGAAGAGGATGGATGTCTGAGCGGTTGAAAGAGTCGGTCTTGAAAACCGAAGTATTGATAGGAATACCGGGGGTTCGAATCCCTCTCCATCCGCGAAGTCATAAGTTATCTCTTGCGTTATCTATAGATAAGAACGAATCGGATCGACTCGACTGAATGGGTAGCTTGTGTTATGATATAGACGGAGGTTCTTGTGTTATGATTTAGTTAGGACTTTGTCTCCCTTTCGTTATCTTCCGCTCCCCTTGTATAGGTTGGGCAAGGGCCGGGTGGATTACCTTTGGGAGCTAAGCCGAAGATCTCGGTGGTCTTGTGAGTGGTTGATAAACTACGATTGCAGTTTTCTTTAGGAAGTCCCATAGCTGTGAGGCTTAACAGACAAAGAAAACGGTGGATACTTCCGGGTAGAAGGTGACGACCCTAATGAATCGACTATGAAGGTGGCTGTTAGCTACATCAGCGCTCAAATTCCTTCATCGTCCCTGGCTTCGATGATCAACCCCTGGCACATTTAGGTTTTGATCTTCGGCCATCCTGATCCTCAGGACCCAACACAATATTATTCATTCTTATATATTTCCTTTAAAAGATGCAAAAGGTGTTGATACGTCCTATCCACATAGAAAGCTTACCCTCTTCCACACATTATCGGTGGATGCTACAGCCGCTAACACTTTGGCTGCAGGAGGGGAATGGTTAAGTGAAACTCTCGACGTCTTGTTTGGTAAACGGGATGTTTACCCAGGCGCCGTAGTCTTGCCTAACCGTTCGGTCGGAGATACCTTTGTATGGTATAGCAAGCTGTTTAGCTACTTGTATCGATTTGCCACAGTGTGGTTAGATACAATGCGATGGCAGCCGCAGCTTGGCAGGATGGGAATGAAGGGAGAGGGAGCAGGGAAGAAAAGGTTATTCCCTATTGGCTCACCCTTGTATCAGGCCTCGGTACGGCCTATACATGATTGGGCCATGACGGTTTTGGCAAGGTTAAAAATGGGTGGTACCTATAACCAGACCCAACCGTTGCAGTACCTGATAGGAAAGAAAAAATGATTTTCTTTTGATCTCAAGGCTGCTACCGATTCCTTACCTGTTATCCTGACGTCCTGTATGATTGCAGGGTTGTTCGGAAATCCCTTTGCAACTTCCTGGACGTTCATACTTTGTTCTGTAGTCTTTCAATTACCATATTTAGATAATAAATAAAGGCTATAGGTCATCGGCTGTGACGTTCACGAAGGTAGTTTACTTGCTTAGTGCTTGCGCTAAGGGCTAGGGTTGCTTTCTCTGTTGGTTGAATTCGCCACTAGGTGGAATCAGACCTTCGGCTCTCGATTGCTGCTTGATTACCTATGTCGCTTGCGTTAAGCTTTCTTCGCTTTCAGTTCTCGGAGATGCACAGGTCGTGGATTCCAAAGCCTAACAAGCCAGGAAAAATGCGCCCTATAACACCATGCAAGAAGGACCTCATTGTCATGGAAAAGCCCTTTCCTTACTCTTCAATATAGTCTATGAGGACGTCCTTCTGACCCACTCTCATGGCTTTTGGAAGGGGAGAGGACCCATTACCTTCTTTGCGCATGTTGATAGTTGGGGGACAGTAGATCGATTTCTCAAAGCAGACATTGTTGGTTGTTTTGATAACATTGATCACACTCTTCTAAATAGAAGAATTGGTTTAGATATGGGTGAGAGCAGTGAGGGCTTTTGTAACTCAATTTTTCAGCTTTCTAAAAAACGGAAATAAGAGATAAAGAAGGTAAGACTTATGGCTCTTGTATAAAAGGGATCCCTCAGGGCAGCCCGTTGTATCCCGTCTTAATGAACATCTTTCTTCACCAACTTGATGTGAAGACGCAAGACTTTATGAGTAAAGAAGCGAGAATTAGGTATGTGCGCTACGCTGACGATATAGCTTTTGCTATTAAGGAAGGAGCCAACTCAGAAATGGTAAGCCAAGGGTTCAAGCAATTCTTTAATGAAGTCTTGACTGAGCTCAAACTGGAAGCAACTAGTTTTGAGCTCGTTCGAGGAATAAGCAAGCCATGCTCTACCTTAGTTCTCGGAGTCCTAATATAAATTCGTCCGGACAGAAACTTGGAGTTAAGGGCAGCCATTAATGGGTTAAAAAACAAATTGTTTCAATCAATCGACAACGACATAAGGAAGATACAAGGCAAACGCGTAAAACACTTTGAGAGAGCGCTCCTTCCCCGAGTATTCCAGTATCTCGCTCTCTATTCGTGTTGTTGCAATGCTAACGAGGTACTAGCTTTTCTACAGAATTCGTACATTCAAAAGTACAAGTTGTATCTTCAACTACATAAGAAGAAAAAGCCCAAGGGTAAGGGCGACACCGAAAACCTCCTCAACTTAAGAAGTATCAATACGCGCTTAAAGCATTTCCAACTATAATTGCGTAAGAAAGGAATTCATTGACTTCGAACAACAAAAAGGAGGTCAATGAGCACTAACTCTCTTCTCTTACCCTTTTTTTTGGAAAGGAATGCTGCTATAAAGGAGGCGGAATTACTGTTCAGCTAGAGTATAATGCAGGATAGCCGCCGCTAACTAAATTCACACTATTTTCGTATAGAAACAACGGCACCAGTACGGCTTTTAGGGGGCCCTCTCCTCTCTTCTATTACTTGTTTGAGTTCCCCTGTCTCCCATCCTCTTTTCAAGTCCCACTCTTTTCCCGGTTAACAACGGCGGACCCTCTTAGTTATGTTAAATAGAGTCCCATCTAAGGGAACAGAACTCTTTAGTATCAAAAAGTCACATGGCAACCTATGCCCGAATCACATTCTTTTTTATTTGAGTTATCTTCTTTTATAGTCTTTTCTTTATTGGCTTCATCCCGTCCGTCCCATTATATCTAGTGCGTGTCATACTTTTTGGGTATAAGCCCTTAGCGCAAGCACTAAGCAAGTTCTTTCAGAACCTTACTTAAGGCCAGAGTACTTGAGCCTTGAAAAAGGATCTCAAATAGCCTTAGCGCAAGCAAGCACTAAGCAAGTAAACTACCTTTTTCGCTAAACCAACAAGGCATTCCATTGAATGAAGCCCACTTCCCTCCTAGAATGGAAAGCCGCTTTCGGGGGAGAACTCTTGCTCACAGGCTCCCCGAAACCAAGAGACGAGACAGAAGATGCATAAGATGCAGAGGATACTATGGATTCAGGGTGAGCCCCTATCCTATGTCTAGGAGTAGAGAAGAGAGCACCTTCACCCGGCAAAGCACTTATTTCCCGCTCTTCCTGCTTGGCCAAGATGTGTTAAACGAAACCTTCTTTAAAAATTTCTCTAAAGGTGGATAATGGGACTACAGGTCTGCTGCTTTTACTTTTTCTTTTTAGGAGAATAGAAAAATGTCGGCGAAAAGTAAAAGGCGGAGAATCCCTCGAAAAAAAGGCGGCAAATCGCGCAGAAGCTCTTTATTACTTTTTGCTGCGCTTGAACTGCAAGAAGAATCCAGGGATATTGTGTACCTAAATTCCACTTAAGGACCAAGACAAGCGGAGCCCAGATCCTGTTGAGGCAGAGTAAGAGGTAGTTTACTTGCTCGACATAGGGAGAGGTAGCTTGCTTACTTAGTGTGAAGCGCTAAGGAATGATCCCCGATTCCCAGATAGCAATAGCAATGCGGCTAAAGCGATGCTAAGCGCACAGACAGAGAAAAAAGGGATTTTATTTATTTCGCCCCAATTGCAATGGATTCGCGAGCAGAGCCAAGGAACTTATGTGTAGAGTTCTGAACTGATGTGTAGCATCGGGGCCGCGGGATCAAGCTTCGGGCTAGCTTAAGAGTGGTCGAGCTTGTTCTCACCCTATGAGAGAAAGATCAGGATTAGCTCATTCAGCATCTGGGGACGGATAAGAATTACAGAGGGGCGAGATACTTTCTATACTGGTTGTCGAAAAAAGAAGGAAAATCCTATCCCTGTAGGAGTACTTGAAAGGATATTACTATGTGGTTGTCAAGCTCGTATCTCAGAGGAGAGGGTAACGAAGTAGCTCGACTGAAAGGAGAGGGTAACGAAGTAGCTCGACTGAAAGGAGAGGGTAACGAAGTAGCTCGACTGAAAGGAGAGGGTAACGAGACGGAAGATGTGATAGTTCGGGGTGTCAACTAGAGCAAGCTATCCCACATGGAACGAGAAACTCACGCCCAGTAGAGCTATATGCGTTCAGAGCTGCGGCTTGCATAGAGCCGGTCTCCCATGAGCGTAAGATCCTATCGTCTATAGACATGACTCCACTTTAGAGGAAATAATATAGGGACAGACACGCTCTTAGGGTAGGGTTAAAACTACTGAAATAGCCTGATCGTTATGACTAAACTTCTTCCTGATTGAATGAGTTAATGAGATAATCCTTCTATGTCTCACAGGACAGATAACTCAGTTAGATAAAGGTAGTTTACTTGCTTAGTGCGAAACCCTGCCTGTCCCATGATAGAACGAATTGGGCAACCTTAGCAGCTTCTTCTTGTTTAGCGAGGAAAGCCTGTTACGAGTAAGTGGAGGGGCGCAGAAATAACTAGAACTGAATGCGGAAAGTATGGAAAAACATCTCGTAATGTATTTAACCAGAAAATAGATTATGCTCCTGCGGAAGTATCTACCCGTTACGGAATCTTAGGTGTCAAAGTGTGGATTTCATATTTAAAAAAATAAGGGGGACGTGCTATATCCGAAACGCACGAAATATAGTAAATATCGTAAAGGCAGATGTAGTAAGGGTTGCAAACCGGACGGTACACAACTTGGTTTTGGAAGATATGGCACTAAAAGTTGTAGAGCTGGTCGTCTTTCATATCGAGCCATTGAAGCAGCGCGTCGGGCTACAATCGGACAATTCCATCGTGCTATGAGCCGAAGAAATAGTAAGATATGGGTAAGAGTTCTCGCTGATCTCCCTATTACCCGGAAACCTACAGAAGTAAGAATGGGAAGAGGAAAAGGAAATCCTACGGGTTGGATCGCTCGTGTGTCCACGGGACAAATCCCATTTGAAATGGATGGTGTGAGTTTGTCAAATGCTCGACAAGCCGCTACATTAGCGGCGCATAAACCATGTTCGTCAACCAAGTTTGTTCAGTGGTCGTAACGTAATTGGTTAGCGGGGGCCGGGATTCAAAAGAATTAGGCGAAGTGTTTGCTCCTGAACGCCGGAAGTGGAAAGACACTAAGGGGGAGGGATATACTCCTTGATTTTTGTAATCGCCGAAATTGTATGACAAACCTTTTTGTTCCAGGCGTACGACCTTGATACGTTACGGTTTTTTTCCGCCGGCCGGGTTTATAAAGTGATAGTAGTAAGAATAAATAAGAAAGATAAAAGCTAAGATTCAGGGAGGGAGGCCTTTATGGGAGAAAGGAAGAAAAGTATGTATGTATCTGGGGGGTGGAAGGAATTGGCAGAATTCTTTTAGGTCCCAATGAGGGGGGACGGGGTCATGCGACGGATGCAAGCTAGACTTTGAAGTAAAAAATCCAAGATTTCATAGAAGAAGGAAAAATCGACGTGGTGGATGAACAGGAAGCTCCTAAGAACCCCAACGATAAAATGGGAGTTTTTAAGAACTCGCTCCCTAGTCACGCTCTGGTCTCAACATGCTGGGCCGAGGAAGTGTCCGATTTCCAACAGCCCCCTACCATCACTACAATTAAAGCTATTAATACTCTCTGGCTTTGTGAGGAAGATCCCTCCCACTGGATCATCATGACCCCTATGTTCCGGCTTTTCAAAAGGCGATCCTGGAAGAAGAATTAAAAAAAGGGATAAGGCTGCAAGAAAGAACCTAGAGAGGAAGCTCCGCCGAAACGAAAGAAGAAGAGGAAATGCCGCTCAAAGGAGAAATGCTGCCGGAAGAAGAGGAAATAAGACTCGAGTCTCCGGAAATGTTTCAAGAGGGAGTGAAACTTGCTCGACCATAGGGAGAGGGAGTTCCATGGGAAGAGGAAAATTCAGAAAAAGAGAAAGAAAAGAAGAAGATTGAATGGATTATACCAAACCTGCCTCCGCCGCCGTCGCACGAACCGTTTAAGATGGCCGCGGCTGGGTGGATTGTGGTGCTACCATTCCTTTAGGATACCTTTCGGCTTCAGTAAAAATTCTTCCCCCTTAGTTTTTATAGATATTGAGTTTGTACGGCAACTCAACTTTGAGTATGGAATTTACTTTGTTGGTTGAGTGGAGTTACGGTAGTTCAATCTATAAAGGAAGGACAATCGATCGCACTTTGCGCAGAACCACCGTTAGGTGGCTCTTTACTCCCTCAGGACTTGCTTCTTATTTTTCTTTCACCCCTCGTCCCCTTTTATATCAATAGGGAGCTACGAGCAAGGCAGCTCTGCTCCGGAAAGAAAAGAAGCCAGCAGGTCCTTTTCCGCTTGATCGCTAACTCGTGAGCAAAGCCGCCCGTCATGCAGCATATGAGCGGATCTTCACTAAAAGCCGGTTCTATTGGCGGATGGATAACGCCCCTCACTCTGCCATGAGAACAAAGAAAGCTGCACTATCTCCTTGCAGCTTTGCCTGCCGCCCTTCGGTGAGTAGGATGGATAGCAAAGCCGCCTTCGGCCTTTTGCTTAGCAAGCCCCTCTTCGAGCCTCTGCTGAATTCCGCTCGCCCCGGTCCTTAGTAGCGTTGACAAAGTAAACCTTTCGATGTTGTTGTGACGCTTTGGTTAGGCTCGGTTGACAAAGTCAACGATACAAGCAAGGAGTTGACAAAGGAGAGCAGCCCCTGTTGATAGAGAGCTTACCGCCCCGCCCTTTATAGTCGCGACTGTTGTCATGGAAAAAGAGTGTGTTTTCCGTCAAAGAAGCATGCTTAACACAGCCTATAGCGTAAAGGCATTCGAGCCGCGTCTAAACTAAATTAAGGGTATAAGGGCCCGTACTCTCTCTTCTGTAGTAGATACGCTATCCCTTCCGGCCATGGTATGGGGGAAGGGAAGTGAGATCTACCGATTGATTTGATATTAGATGAGCGGCCGTACTATGATCGTTCGGGAGACATGGCCCCATGCGCTACACACAAGAATGAATTGTTATGCGGCCGGTAAACTATTTCCGCGGGCAGCCTATCAAATCAGATCACGTATTTTTTAATATGTCGTTCCGTCATGTACATGTATTCGGTCTTAAATTTTGATGTTCCTGCTCGTGCCCGGAGAGAGAATGGGCACGACTCCCCGTTCTAACGTCCAAAGCATGCCGACCGTTCTAAGTTCCGGGGTTGGGTCGGATAGGACCAGACCAAATCGGCTGGATCTGTGGAATCTGAACGGATCAGATCCAATCGGATCTGATCGTAGCTTCGAGTTCAGGTGCCGTACCGCGGCCGGACCGGAAAGGAAGGGGGCAGCGAACCTCCTGCCAAGAGGCCAAGGTTGCTTGCTAACTCTCAGCCACTTGTTAGAAGGAAGTGCAGCTTGATTGTAGGAAAAAGGGGAATCAACGGGAAGGAAAAAATAAGGTAGATTATTAGATTCTATTTCCTCCTTTTGTAAGGGTTGGCTTTAAGTGATAGGGGATGTGATTGGAATTCGTCTTTTCTTTGTTTGTATCACCGAGACACCCGAAGGGCCGGCCATATGTACCTCGGGAGACCCGGCCCATTCAAATAAAAATAGAACGAGCACCTACGACTAAAGGGAATGGAATGTCGACCACGGGGTGAGATGATCTTCTAATACGAGGGCGAGTGACTGGTCAAGTCATGAAACTTAGTCATTTTGATCAACATGGCTGCAAGTGGACTGGGTTTGTGTGTTTGAACTGACTACGACCAAAGTAAAGTAGCGGCTCCTTCAACCAAAAAAAGGGCGACCCCCTATTCACAAACCGAAAGAAATACCTCACTTACGAAGAAATAGTTGGAGCTGGGCTCCGAACTATGAGAGTTTGCTTTTGTTTTATGTTTCTAAGAGCGGTCTGATCCCTTATTTGATCAGACCGCTCCTGGTGTTCGAACTAGTCATTAATAGTCGGCTTCATTGGTACCCTTTCGGTATGCGTTGCGAACACTTTCATTTTTTGCGTCTCATCTTCTCTAGAGAAGCAAAACTTTTTCGAATATAGCTGATGGTCCAACTACATAACTTTTTCTT